ACAAGCATTTGTGGGTTCAATGCGAAAATTGTTATGGATTAAATTATAAGAAATTTTTTAAATCAAAAATGAATCTTTGTGAACAATGTGGATATCATTTGAAAATGAGTAGTTCTGATAGAATCGAACTTTCGATCGATCGGGGTACTTGGGAGCCTATGGATGAAGACATGGTTTCTCTGGATCCCATTCAATTTCATTCGGAGGAGGAGCCTTATAAAAATCGTATCGATTCTTATCAAAGAAAGACAGGATTAACCGAGGCTGTTCAAACAGGCATAGGGCAATTAAACGGTATTTCCGTAGCAATAGGGGTTATGGATTTTCAGTTTATGGGGGGTAGTATGGGATCCGTAGTCGGGGAGAAAATTACCCGTTTGATTGAATATGCTACTAAAGAATTTCTACCTCTTATTATAGTGTGTGCTTCCGGAGGGGCACGTATGCAAGAAGGAAGTTTGAGCTTGATGCAAATGGCTAAAATATCTTCTGCTTTATATGATTATCAATCAAATAAAAAGTTATTCTATGTACCAATCCTTACATCTCCTACTACTGGTGGGGTGACAGCCAGTTTTGGTATGTTGGGGGATATCATTATTGCCGAACCCAATGCCTACATTGCCTTTGCGGGTAAAAGAGTAATTGAACAAACATTGAATAAAACAGTACCCGAAGGTTCACAAGCGTCTGAGTATTTATTCCAGAAGGGTTTATTCGATCTAATCGTACCACGTAATCCTTTAAAAGGCGTTCTGAGTGAGTTATTTCAACTCCACACTTTCTTTCCTTTGAATCAAAATTAGAACATTAAGTCCATTATTTTGAGCAAACAAGTAATTCGTTTATCGGAATACAAGTGAAATTGAGACGAATGGGTTTTCTTTGTTGACATAAGATCTAATTGTATAACGAATCAAAAGTCACATAAAATCGGAAATTTGACCCTTTTTCTATATTCCTGATTATTGATCAAGAAGTCTCTATTAACAAGATAAAAGATGAAATTCTTTTTTTCGTGAAATTAGGCAAATAAAAAAATCTTCTTCTCGTCATATATAATTAAATTAAAATCTAGAAAATATAGTATAGAATTTTTTATCTTTCTATAGCGTACGATAATCCTATTTTGACTAAGAATCCCTGCTGGATGGGATTCTAACAAACCCTTGAATCAATATAAATAGAATAATCAATATAAATAGAATCTAATTCATTAAAAAAAACTTTTTGCTTAGTGAATGAAATTCGAAGACAAGAGCAAAAAATGAAGAAAATAATATCTCATCCATATCCTCTCGAATTTTTCATGTAGAAAGATGAAAAACTACATTATATACTCACTTAGACTTAGATAGTAGATACTTATATTATTTTTAATTAATAATTAATTCTTAATAGATATAGATATTAATAAAAATTTTAAGTAGTAATAATTCCAATTTAGAATTATCAAATTATAATCNNATCTTTATATATATTATATAATAAGATAAGATATCTTTATATTATAAATAATATATATTATAAATAATATATATTATAAATAATAAATATAAAATCTAAATAATAATAACAGGTACAAATAGTAAATCGAGGTACCCATTCTATGACAAATCTTAATTTTCCCTCTGTTTTGGTCCCTTTAGTAGGCCTAGTATTTCCGGCAATCGCAATGGCTTCTTTATTTCTTCATGTTCAAAAAAACAAGATTGTTTAGAGCCGAGGGCGCAAAATCTTATTTTTTTTTTTCAAAACTGACGCTTGTATCATAACACAGATATCCATTTAGCTAAATATGGTATAAGAGGCTTCCGTCGAAATCTCCCCAAAATGCTATTAGCTAGTTTCAAATAGACCCGAATCGCCGAATAGCTGAACTGTAAAGTTGGTCTATCTATATACATGTGGCTATCTTTAGTGAGTCATACGAAGGGTGTGTTATTAGTTTAGATCTAACCAATTTAATGAATTACTCCTAAAGGTTCACATCAAACTAGTGCTAGTTGATGCGAGTTACTTCGGAAATAAACGGCAAATTCATTTGGGGTATTCTCTCAATTCCAAAAAAAGCAACCGGATCAAGTATGAGTTGTCGATCAGAACATATATGGATAGAACCTATAACGGGGGCTCGAAAAACAAGTAATTTCTGCTGGGCTGTTATCCTTTTTTTAGGTTCATTAGGATTCTTGTTGGTTGGAACCTCGAGTTATCTTGGTAGAAATTTGATATCTTTATTTCCGTCTCAGCAAATAGTTTTTTTTCCACAAGGGATTGTGATGTCTTTCTATGGGATCGCGGGTCTTTTTATTAGCTCCTATTTGTGGTGCACAATTTCGTGGAATGTAGGTAGTGGTTATGATCGATTTGATAGAAAAGACGGAATAGTGTGTATCTTTCGTTGGGGATTCCCTGGAAAAAATCGTCGGGTCTTCCTCCGATTTCTTATAAAAGATATTCAGTCCGTCAGAATAGAAGTTAAAGAGGGTATTTATGCTCGTCGTGTCCTTTATATGGATATCAGAGGCCAGGGAGCCATTCCATTGACTCGTACTGATGAGAATTTTACTCCACGGGAAATGGAACAAAAAGCTGCTGAATTGGCTTATTTCTTGCGTGTACCTATTGAAGTATTTTAACAAATCAGCTGAGAAATTAATGCTTTCTCGCGGGAGGGCAAAAAAGCAAGAATCCTCTTTTTCTATAAAATAACTTAATTGGGGTTTCTTCAGAACATTCATTCGAGTCAAAGCAGACATATATGGAACAAGTATAAAAAAACCTTTTTGTGCTCCTTAATGACGAAAAATTTGGATCTCTTATAATGTAGCCAATTTATTTATGTCGTTTTTTGTCACTCATTTTTCACAATATTTTTCAGAAAATTACCTCAATTATTCTATCGATGACTACTCATAGTCAGTTAAATTTTTTTGAAATATTAGAGGTTTTTTTTATATAATGATAGAAAAGGAGTTCTTTTGTCTCAAAATCTGAATACTATTCATATTCATTATTTAAAGTGGTTTTTCCGGGCGTTCATCGAAAAGAGATATATGCTTCGAATTTAACTGATTGAGATATGGGGAAACAATTTTTATTATATTATTTATTCATATATATTCATTCGAATTTTTCATCTTTTTCCGTATTTTTTTCTAGATTCAAGGCCTAACCACGAAATCACAAATAAGAAAGAGTGAATAGATTCATAGGTTTGATAACTTGTAATAGAACTATGCGTGAGAGAAATATTAGATTACATAGAGTCGACGAATGAGATGGGTTCATTAACAATTCACAGATGAAAAAATGGCAAAAAAGAAAGCATTCACTCCTCTTTTATATCTTGCATCTATAGTATTTTTGCCCTGGTGGATTTCTCTCTCCTTTCAAAAAAGTCTGGAATCATGGGTTACTAATTGGTGGAACACTAGGCAATCCGAAACTTTTTTGAATGATCTTGAAGAAAAGAGTATTCTAGAAAAATTCATAGAATTAGAGGAACTCCTCTTCTTAGAGGAAATGATCAAGGAATACTCGGAGACACATCTACAAAACCTTCGTATAGGAATTCACAAAGAAACAATCCAATTAATCAAGATACACAACGAGGGTCGTATTCATACGATTTTGCACTTCTCGACAAATATAATATGTTTCATTATTCTAAGTGGTTATTCTATTTTGGGTAATAAAGAACTCGTTATTCTTAATTCTTGGGCTCAAGAATTCCTATATAACTTAAGTGACACAATAAAAGCTTTTTCTCTTCTTTTATTAACTGATTTATGTATCGGATTTCATTCGCCCCATGGTTGGGAACTGATGATTGGCTTTGTCTACAAGGATTTTGGATTTGTTCATAATGATCAAATTATATCTGGCCTTGTTTCCACTTTTCCAGTCATTCTAGATACAATTTTAAAATATTGGATTTTCCGTTATTTAAATCGCGTATCTCCGTCACTTGTAGTGATTTATCATTCAATGAATGACTGAAAAATTATCTACCTAATCCAATTATAATGTTTCTTACTTTGCAGTTGTACATAAGCAAAGCATTGAAAATCGCTTTCTATTTCTACCCATCCCGGAGATTCATCCTATATTCCTATATATATTAATCGAGTCAAAACAAATTATTCCAGTAAATAACAGAATCGTGGATAGGAAACTCCATTAGTGACCTACCCAAATTTATTGTATAAATATATTTTCGGGATCAATGGTTGGACCATGCAAACTAGAAATACTTTTTCTTGGATAAAGGAACAAATTACTCGATCTATTTCCATATCGCTCATGATATATATCATCACTCGTACATCCATTTCAAATGCATATCCCATTTTTGCACAGCAGGGTTATGAAAATCCACGAGAAGCGACTGGACGTATTGTATGCGCCAATTGCCATTTAGCTAATAAACCGGTGGATATTGAGGTTCCGCAAGCGGTACTTCCCGATACTGTATTTGAAGCAGTTGTTCGAATTCCTTATGATATGCAAGTGAAACAAGTTCTTGCTAATGGTAAAAAAGGAGCCCTGAATGTGGGGGCTGTTCTTATTTTACCAGAGGGTTTTGAATTAGCCCCTCCCGATCGTATTTCCCCCGAGATAAAAGAAAAGATGGGCAATGTGTCTTTTCAGAGCTATCGCCCCAATCAAAAAAATATTCTTGTCATAGGCCCTGTTCCTGGTCAGAAATATAGTGAAATCACCTTTCCTATTCTTTCCCCCGACCCCGCTACTAAGAAAGACACCCACTTCTTAAAGTATCCTATATACGTAGGCGGAAACAGGGGAAGGGGCCAAATTTATCCTGACGGGAGCAAGAGTAACAATACAGTTTATAATGCTACAGCATCAGGTATAGTAAGCAAAATCCTACGAAAAGAAAAGGGGGGATACGAAATAACCATAGCGGATGCATCGGATGGACGTCAAGTTGTTGATATTATCCCTCCGGGGCCAGAGCTTCTTGTTTCAGAAGG